TGATTTGCCTGAGGAATCAACACCTAGTTCAAATTGGAGGGGACTTGCTTTATTAGCCGAACAACGATGGCTTGGGTCAAAAAATGAAATGAAATGCTTGAAATTTCTATTTGATGCAGTTACAACTGATTTAACTGATGAAACAATTAGAAAAAACTCCATTGGGGTACAGAAAATCACTAAAAAAGTTCCTCGATGGTCATATAAATTGATCGATGAATTGGAAGAACAAGAGCAAGAGGAGCAAAATGAGGAAGAAACGACAGAGGATCCTGGGATTCGTTCAAGAAAAGCCAAACGTGTGGTAATTTATAGTGATGACGATGAAAATACCGGTACTGATACTAGTATCAGTGCCGGTAGCAATAGTGATCAAGCGGAAGAGGTGGCTTTGATACGCTACTCACAACAACCGGATTTTCGCCGGGACCTAATCAAAGGATCCATGCGTGCTCAAAGACGTAAAACAACTATTTGGGAAATGTTTCAAGGAAACGTGCATTCCCCACTTTTTTTGGACAGAATAGACAAAACATTTTTTTTTTCTTTTGATATCTCCGAAATGATGAACCCAATCTTTAGGAATCGGACGGGGGAAAGCCTGGAATTAAAAACTTCAGATTATGAAGATTCTAAGCAGAAGGAGGCAAAAGAAAAGGGCAAAAACAAGGAGGAGAAAAAAAAGGAGAATGAACGGATAGCAATAGCAGAAACTTGGGATAGTATTCTATTTGCTCAAGCAATAAGGGGTTCGATGTTAGTAACCCAATCAATTCTTAGAAAATACATCGTACTGCCCTCATTAATAATAGCTAAAAATCTCGGCCGTATGCTATTATTTCAATCCCCCGAGTGGTACGAAGATTTTAAAGACTGGGATAGAGAAATGCACGTTAAATGCACCTATAATGGTGTTCAATTATCAGAAACAGAATTTCCAAAAAACTGGTTAACAGATGGTATTCAGATAAAAATCCTATTTCCTTTCTGTCTGAAACCTTGGCGCAATAAGGTAAGACCCCCCCTTGGAAGTCCAATAAAAAAGAAAGGAAAAAGAGACAATTTTTCTTTTTTAACAATCTGGGGAATGGAAGCTGAACTACCCTTTGGTTCTCCCCGAAAACGACCTTATTTTTTTAAACCCGTTTGTAAAGAATTTGAAAAAAAAATGACAAAGTTGAAAAATAAATGTTTTCTAGTTCTAAAAGTTTTAAAAAAAAAAAAAAAAAGGTTTATCAAATTTGCAAAAGAAAAAACAAGTGGGGTTATCAAAATAATTCTCCTTATTAAAAGAATAATAAAAATGAAAAGAATAATAAAAGAACTTGAAAAAGTAAACCCCATTTTTTTATTCGGATTGAGGAAAGTATATGAACCGAATGAAAATAGAAAAGATTCTATAATCAGTAATAAGATTACCGATGAATCGATCATTCAAATTAGATCCATGGATTGGACAAATTATTCACTCACAGAAAAAAAAATCAAGGATCTGGCTGATAGTACAATCACAATTAGAGATCAAATTGAAAGAATCATGGAGGACAAGAAAAAAAAAATAGGAACTCCAGATATAAATCTTATTTCTAACAAGACGAGTTGTGATAATAAAAGATGGGAGTTTTTGAAAGATATTTTGTGGATATCAAAAAAAATAAGTGCGCGATTAATACGCAAATGGCACTATTTTATGAAATCTTTCGTTGAAAGAATATACATTGGTATCCGTCTATCTACTATTAACATTCCCAGAAGAAATGCACAACTTTTACTTGAATCAATAAAAAAAACTCTCAATAAATACATTTACAATGATGAAACAAATCAAGAAGTAATTGATGAAACGAACCAAAATGCAATTCACTTTATTTCGACTGTAAAAAAGTCGCTTTCTAATATTAGTAATAAACATTCAAAGACTTATTGTGACTTATCTTCCTTATCCCAAGGATATGTATTTTACAAATTATCACAAATTCAAGTTATTAACAAGGATCCCTTGGGATCTGCACTTCAATATCATGGAGCATACACCTTTTTCAAGGATAGAATAAAGGTCACACGAGAAGTATATGATTCAAAAACAAGGCGTAAAAAACTTCCGAATTCTGTAATCAATGAATGGAAAGACTGGTTAAGAGGTCATTATCAATACAATTTATCTCAGACTAGATGGTCCAGATTAGTACCGCAAAAATGGCGAAATAGAGTCAATCAACACCGCATGATTCAAAATAAAGACTTAAAATTTTTAGATTCATATGAAAAAAACCGATTCATTCATTACAAGAATGAAAATTCTTATGGAAAGATTTCATTGTCGAGTAAAAATAAAAAACAGTACAGATATGTTTTTTTAGCACATAAGTATATTAATTATGAGGATAGAAAGAACCCATATATTTATGGGTCCCCTTTACAGGTAAATGAGGGACGAAAGATTTCATATAATTACCACACACCTAAACTCGAATTATTTTATGTATTAGGGAGTACAGCTAGTAGTGATTATTTAGGGAAAGAGTGTATTATTGATACAGGTCAAAATCTGGATCGAAAATATTTTGAGTGCGGAATTCTAAATTTTTGTCTTAAAAAAAATCTCGATATTGAAACCAGGACTAACATGGGCGCGAGGACTAACATTAGCAAAGATACTAAGACGAGAACTAATGATTCTAAAATAATTGAGAAAAAGGATCTTTTTTATCTCAATCTCACGATTGATCAAAAAATTAACCCATCCAATAAAAAAGGTTTTTTTTTTGATTGGATGGGAATGAATGAAGACGTGTTATATGGTCCCATACCGAATCTGGAACCTTGGTTCTTCCAAGAATTTAGACTGCTTTATGATGCATATAGGATTAAACCCTGGATTATACCAATCCAATTACTTTTTTTTTATTTTAATGGAAATGAAAATATTAGTAGAAATATCAATGGAAATCAAAAAGAGAGTCTTCGTATATCATCCAATCAAAAAGAAGAATATCTTGAATTAGAGAATCGAAATAAAGAAGAAAAAGAACAGCGGGGCCAAGAAGATTTTGGATCAGATCCACGAAACCAAAAGAATCTTGGATCAGATGCACGAAACAAAAAAAAAGATTTTGAAAAGGATTACGCGGAAACCGAATCAGACATTAAAAATAAAAAACGTAAAAAGAAAAGGAAATCTAAAAGCAAGAAGGAGGCAGAACTTGATTTTCTCCTGAAAAAGTATTTGCTTTTTCAATTGAGATGGGATGAACCTCTGAATCAAAGAATAATCAATAATGTTAAGGTATATTGTTTCCTGCTTAGACTGATAAATCCAAGTGAAATTGCTATATCCTCTATTGAAAGAGGAGAAATGCGCCTGGATGTAATGCTGATTGATAAGGAGCTAACAATTACAGAATTGATAAGAAAGGGAATATTCATTATCAAACCGGTTCGTCTGTCTCTAAAACGGGATGGGCAATTTCTTATGTATCAAACCATAAGTATTTCATTGGCCCATAAGAGTAAGCACAAAACAAATCGAAGATTCCGAAAAAGGAAATATGTTGATGAGAATAATTTCGATGGATCTATTGCACAAGATAGAAAAACGCTTGGGAATGGAGACGAAAATCATTATGATTCACTTTTTATTCCTGAAAATATTCTATCTCCTGTACGTCGTAGAGAATTAAGAATTCTAATGGCTTTAAATTCCGGAAATGGGAATGTTGTGGATAGAAATACAGTACTTTGCAACGGGAATAACATAAAAAATTGTGTGCAATTTTTAGATGAGAATAAGTATCTTGATACAGATACAAATAAATGCATTCAATTAAAATTGTTTCTTTGGCCCAATTATCGATTAGAAGATTTAGCTTGTATGAATCGCTATTGGTTTGATACCAATAATAGTATTCGTTTCAGTATGTTAAGGATACATATGTACCCACGATACAGAATTATTTGATGATATATTATATTTTCATTTTTGATGGTATATTTGATTTTTCTATATATCACGCTCACATCCGGTAGACTAGGACAGACGTATTTACATGCACGCTGTCTTCCATTCCATTCTGATACATGATAGTAATAGTAATTCAATAACGTATTAATTGGATCTAGGAATGAATCGGCGGAATCTTCTTAGGCCAAAATCATTTTCTATTTCGTGGGTGCAAAAATGTAACATGCTTTCGTATCCGAATCAAATTACAAATGAAATTGGATTTATTAAATTGTTTTTTTGATAAAAAACAAAGTACTATATGAATAAATCTGGATTCCTGTGTGTACCAGATTGAAAGATTGAAATAACTGTCATTATTATTATATTATTCCTGACCGGTAAAACCCATATTTGTGAAAAAGAAAGAAAAAAAGAAAGAGAAGAATTATTTTTATGATAAAAAGTTCATTCATCTCAGTTATTCCGCAAGAAGAAACAGGAAAAAACAGGGGATCCGTTGAATTTCAAGTATTCAATTTTACTAATAAGATACGTAGACTTACTTCACATCTAGAATTGCACAGAAAAGACTATTTCTCTCAGAGAGGTCTGCGGAAGATTTTGGGAAAACGTCAACGGCTGCTGGCTTATTTGTCAAAAAAAAATAGAGTACGTTATAAGGAATTAATTGGTCAGCTGAATATTCGGGAGCCAAAACCGCGTTAATTTGAGGATTGGGGATTCATTTGAATTATTTGGTTTATTAGTATTAGATCTTGAATTTTGATGAACCTCGTTTTGTTTTCGGTAATTCATGGAATAATGAATCGGGGAAGAAAACATATGACTGTACCGGCTACAAGAAAAGACCTCATGATAGTCAATATGGGTCCTCACCACCCATCAATGCATGGTGTTCTTCGACTCATCGTTACTCTGGATGGTGAAGATGTTATTGACTGTGAACCCGTATTAGGTTATTTACATAGAGGAATGGAAAAAATTGCGGAAAACCGAACAATTATACAATATCTGCCTTATGTAACACGTTGGGATTATTTAGCAACTATGTTCACGGAAGCAATAACGGTAAATGGACCAGAACAGTTGGGAAATATTCAAGTACCTAAAAGAGCTAGCTATATCAGAGTAATTATGCTGGAGTTGAGTCGTATAGCTTCTCATTTGTTATGGCTTGGGCCTTTTATGGCGGATATCGGTGCACAAACTCCTTTCTTCTATATTTTAAGAGAAAGGGAATTGCTATATGATCTATTTGAAGCTGCCACAGGTATGCGAATGATGCACAATTACTTCCGTATCGGAGGAGTAGCTTCTGATCTACCTTATGGTTGGATAGATAAATGTTTGGATTTCTGCGATTATTTTTTAACAGAGGTAGTGGAATATCAAAAACTTATTACGCGGAATCCCATTTTTTTGCAACGAGTTGAAGGAGTAGGCATTATTGGTGGAGAAGAAGCAATAAATTGGGGTTTATCAGGACCAATGTTACGAGCTTCCGGAATCCAATGGGATCTTCGTAAAGTTGATCATTATGAGTGTTACGATGAATTCGATTGGGAGGTCCAGTGGCAAAAAGAAGGAGACTCATTAGCTCGTTATTTAGTGCGAATCGGTGAAATGACGGAATCTGTAAAAATTATTCAACGAGTTATAGAAGGAATTCCGGGAGGGGCCTATGAGAATTTAGAAGTGCGACGCTTTGATGGAGGGCGCCATTCCGAATGGAATGATTTTGATTATCGATTCATTAGTAAAAAACCTTCACCCGCTTTTGAATTGTCGAAGCAAGAACTTTATGTAAGAGTAGAAGCCCCCAAGGGAGAATTAGGAATTTTTTTGATAGGAGATAATAGTGTTTTTCCTTGGAGATGGAAAATTCGTCCACCAGGTTTCATCAATTTGCAAATTCTTCCTCAGTTAGTTAAAAGAATGAAATTGGCTGATATCATGACGATACTAGGTAGTATAGATATCATTATGGGAGAGGTTGATCGTTGAAATGACAATTGATACGACAGAAATACAAGCTATCAATTCTTTTTCCAGATCGGAGTATTTAGAAGAAGTCTATAGCCTCATATGGGCGCTTGTCCCTATTTTTACTCCTGTATCAGGAATCACAATAGGAGTACTCGTGATTGTGTGGTTAGAAAGAGAAATATCTGCAGCATTACAACAACGTATTGGGCTTGAATACGCCGGTCCTTTGGGAATTCTTCAAGCTCTAGCGGATGGGACTAAGCTACTTTTGAAAGAGGATCTTCTCCCATCTAGGGGGGATATTCGTTTATTCAGTATCGGCCCGTCTATAGCGGCCATATCCATTTTTTTTAGTTATTCAGTAATTCCTTTTGGGTATCGCCTTGTTCTGGCCGATCTCAGTATAGGTGTTTTTTTCTGGATCGCCATTTCCAGTATTGTCCCTATTGGACTTCTTATGTCAGGATATGGATCGAATAATAAATATTCCTTTTCAGGTGGTCTACGAGCTGCTGCTCAATCGATTAGTTATGAAATACCATTAACTCTATGTGTGTTATCAATATCTCTACGTGTGATTCGTTGGAACATCAACTTTACCTTACCCACACTTGTTTTAGGAAAGAAGATTGAATGTACTGATTGTATAAATATCTTCACTTTTCTTTATTCATCACTTGGGTCGATGAGCTAAACCAGATAGTTATATGAGTGAAACAAAACTGTTTATTAATTTGCAGTAATAAGATTGATTCTCATTCCCTATGTACGAGAGTAAGGTAGAAGTAAACATAAGCAGCGTAAACTGTTTACCCCAAGATTGGATGATTAGTCATCATGGCTTGAAGCGGGTACAAAAAAAAGATCAATTGTATGGGTTTTTACAATTTTATCCATATTTTGAATCGATCAAAAAAGGGTGGGTGGTTAGGAACACTAAGATACGCAAAGGATTAGTAATGGAAATAATGTAAGGTATCCAAAGAGATATTTTTGCATGAAAGGAATCATAATGAGGGCTTTACGTTGGTAGAAATGATCAAGGAGTACTTCCCGATGATTCCGATCCAGAGTATACTCCTACCCACTAATTAAAGAAATAACTATTGGGAACGAAATAATCCTTTATTTTTTAGAATCCCCTTCTGAGAAAGAAGAACAGGAACGAAAGAAATGGAATGCAATAGGAAAAATTAAAATGATAAGAGATCTTTTTTTATTCTTTCTTTTTCTGATCTACATATATATAGTTATATAGATGGAATGGAATTCTTATCAGGATTCATGAATTGGTGCGGGGTCTAATTATTTTTCGTAATCGCGCAATCTATGGGTCGAAATTTTTACCGATACGGCGCATATTTTATTGAAGGATTCAGTTATTGCTGAACAAAGAAAAATTTTTTAATTTGCATTAAAAAAAAAAATAAGGATGAGATCAATTCCGAAGCACTTTTATTTGTTATTATAGCAGACAGAATTCCATTGGTTTAATTAGGGACTCCCCGATGCATCTTTACTCTAGCTACTCCACAAAAAAAGCAAGCCGGGGTAATACCAAGTCAGTCCTTAAATTTATTTGTGGCCATCGAGGAGCCGTATGAAGCGGAGGTCTCATGTACGGTTCTGGAATAGCGATAGGAACAGTGATGTTATCATCGACTATAATTATCTAACAGTTCAAGTACGATTGATATAGTTGAGGCACAGTCTAAATATGGTTTTTGGGGGTGGAATCTTTGGCGCCAACCCATAGGGTTTATAGTTTTTCTAGTTTCTTCCCTAGCAGAATGTGAGAGATTACCCTTTGATTTACCAGAAGCAGAAGAGGAATTAGTAGCAGGTTATCAAACCGAATATTCGGGTATAAAATTTGGTTTATTTTACATTGCGTCTTACCTAAATCTACTAGTTTCTTCATTATTTGTAACAGTTCTGTACTTGGGGGGGTGGAATTCCTCTATTCCGTACATATTCATTCCGAAGCTTTTCGGAATAAATAAACCTGGTGGGGTCTTCGGAACGACAATTAGTATCTTCATTACGTTAGCTAAAGCTTATTTGTTCCTGTTCATTCCTATCACAACAAGGTGGACTTTACCTAGGATGAGAATGGACCAACTATTAAATCTTGGATGGAAATTTCTTTTACCTGTTTCTCTAGGTAATCTATTATTGACAACTTCTTTCCAACGCCTTTCGCTGTAACAGAATATGAAATTCTAGGTTCATAACCTCTCTCAAGCAAGAGAAAGAAACATCAAATTATTCATGGATATCCACGATATGTTCCCTATGGTGACTGGGTTCATGAATTATGGTCAACAAACAGTACGAGCTGCAAGGTACATTGGTCAAAGTTTCATGATTACTTTATCCCACGCGAATCGTTTACCTGTAACTATTCAATACCCTTATGAAAAATTGATCACATCAGAGCGTTTCCGCGGTCGAATCCACTTTGAATTTGATAAATGTATTGCTTGCGAAGTATGTGTTCGTGTATGTCCCATAGATTTACCTGTTGTTGATTGGAGATTGGAAACAGATATTAGAAAGAAACGGCTGCTTAATTATAGTATTGATTTTGGAATCTGTATATTTTGTGGCAACTGCGTCGAGTATTGTCCAACAAATTGTTTATCAATGACTGAGGAATATGAACTTTCTACTTATGATCGTCACGAATTGAATTATAATCAAATTGCTTTGGGTCGTCTACCAGTGTCAATAATGGGGGATTACACAATTCAAACAAACAATTATGAATATGAATTCCACTCAAATAAATAAAAATAGCCGCGGATAAACTAAACCCCTTTTCCTTTTTCAATAATGATAATGATTACCAAAATTACCAAATTACTAAGATTCTGTTTTGATCAGGGTTCTTTCATTTTGGTTCGGCAGTAACCACAAATCATAAATATAACTACTGATTTGTTTTGTGGGAATCATGGCTTTATTTGAATTGAAAATGGAATTCATATATCTGTGGTTATTTCGAAATATACAATTCCGAACTACACTTTCACTTTCAGATACAGAAGTGGGATTGGTCCAATAACAGTATCTACGTCAATCCACATCCCATTAAGATTTAATTCAATTAAGAACGTATCATCATAGACAAGAAAAAAATAGGGTAACCCCCTTTTCCTGGCCCGGTCAGTAAGGTCATGAAATATTTCTACTTAATTTATCTCTTATTTTACGCATAATGGATTTACCTGGACCAATACATGATATTCTTTTAGTATTTCTGGGATCAGGACTTATATTAGGAAGTCTCGGAGTGGTATTACTTACGAGTCCAATTTTGTCTGCCTTTTCTTTGGGATTGGTTCTTGTTTCTATAGCCTTATTCTATATTCCATCTAACTCCTATTTTGTAGCTGCTGCACAGCTCCTCATTTACGTGGGGGCCGTAAATGTCTTAATCATATTTGCCGTGATGTTCATGAAAGGTTCAGAATATTCCAATTATTTCTCTCTTTGGACCGTTGGGGATGGGGTTACTTCACTGGTTTGTACAAGTATTTTGTTTTCATTAATTACGACTATCTTAGATACGTCGTGGTACGGGATTATTTGGACTACAAGATCAAGCCAGATTATAGAACAGGACCTGATAAGTAACGTTCAACAAATTGGGATTCATTTATCAACGGATTTTTATCTTCCATTTGAACTTGTTTCTATAATTCTTTTAGTTGCTTTGATAGGTGCAATTGCTATGGCTCGTCAGTAAAAAATAGTTAGGATTAGAAATAAAAAATCAAAGAAAATAAAATAAAAATAAATAAGGCCGAGGCCTTGTTCTGCCTTATTGCTTATTGTTAGTACATCCATTTTCCTTCAATTCTATTTTTGTTCATATGGAATGTCAAATAATAAAAGGTTTAGTTCTATCCATTGCCAATGCTTTCGTTTGTTACGCACTTGTTATATTCGAGTCAATCAAATCGGTTAAAAAATTGTTGTTCATATTGAAATGAATCGAGATTGATGAGGAGTTAGTCAATGATGCTCGAACATGGACTTGTTTTGAGTGCCTATTTATTTTCTATCGGTATTTATGGATTGATCACAAGTCGAAACATGGTTAGAGCACTTATGTGCCTTGAGCTTATACTGAATGCGGTTAATCTAAATCTCGTAACATTTTCTGATTTATTTGATAGTCGTCAATTAAAAGGAGACATTTTATCGATCTTTGTTATAGCTATTGCCGCCGCTGAAGCAGCTATTGGACCGGCTATTGTTTCGTCGATCCATCGTAACAGAAAATCAACTCGTATCAATCAATCAAATTTGTTGAATAAATAATCGTAGTCGTAATGATATAGATATAAATAAACACAGATATCCTTCTATATATTCTATATATATATGGATAGAATATGGATAGATAGATATAATTTATCTAATTCTAAAATTAGAATTAACATGTCTAACTAATTCATGTTTGCCGAAACGTAAGAAATCAAAGTATCTTGGCTCTTTCTCATGAACAGATCCAGAAATGTATTGATTATAAAAAAACAAATTCAGGTAACCCACTGATTCGTCTGGTGTCTAGAATACATGATTTATTTACTACTTCTTTTTTTACCAGATCGAAAATTAAATTAATAATAAAATAATAATATTCAAAAACTTTATATATCCAATGTCACATTCAGTAAAGATTTATGATACCTGTATAGGATGTACTCAATGTGTACGAGCGTGTCCCACAGATGTATTGGAAATGATACCTTGGGACGGCTGTAAAGCTAAGCAAATAGCTTCTGCTCCAAGAACGGAGGACTGCGTAGGTTGTAAAAGATGTGAATCCGCTTGTCCAACGGATTTCTTGAGCGTCCGGGTTTATTTATGGCATGAGACAACTCGCAGTATGGGTCTAGCTTATTGATACGTTCTAGAAAACTCCACTTGAATACATTTGATTCCTCTTTACCGACAAAGACCCGTACTCGGGAAAATAGAATATATTATTCTGGGGGCGGGTCTTTCTGGTCAAAGTCTATCTTGTCTTTACCACGAGCTATTTTCCTTGGTTAACAATAATTGTTATTTTGCCGATATCCGCGGGTTTGTTAATTTTTTTTCTCCCTCATAGGGGGAATAAGGGGGTTAGATGGTATACTATGTGTATATGCTTTTTAGAGCTGCTTCTAACAACCTATGCATTCTGTTATCATTTCCAATTCGACGACCAATTAATCCAATTGGAGGAGGATTATAAATGGATAAATATTTTGGATTTTCACTGGAGACTGGGAATTGATGGACTTTCCATAGGACCCATTTTACTAACGGGATTCATTACTACTTTAGCTACCTTAGCGGCTTGGCCAATTACTCGGGATTCTCGATTGTTCCATTTCCTTATGTTAGCAATGTACAGTGGTCAAATAGGATTATTTTCCTCTCGAGACCTTTTACTTTTTTTCGTCATGTGGGAGTTAGAATTAATTCCTGTTTACCTACTTCTATCCATGTGGGGGGGTAAGAAACGTTTGTACTCAGCTACAAAGTTCATTTTGTACACTGCAGGGGGTTCCATTTTTCTTTTAATAGGAGTTCCAGGTATGGGTTTATACGGGTCGAATGACCCAACATTTAATTTTGAAACATCAGCTAATCAATCATATCCCGCGGCATTGGAAATAATATTATATTTGGGCTTCCTTATTGCTTATGCTGTCAAATCACCGATTATACCCCTACATACATGGTTACCAGATACCCATGGGGAAGCACATTACAGTACATGTATGCTTCTAGCCGGAATCTTATTAAAAATGGGAGCATATGGATTGATTCGGATCAATATGGAATTATTACCCCATGCTCATTCTATATTTTCTCCATGGTTGATGATAGTAGGAGCAATTCAAATAATCTATGCAGCTTCAACTTCTCCTGGTCAAGGCAATTTAAAAAAGAGAATAGCCTATTCTTCCGTATCTCATATGGGTTTCATAATTATAGGAATTGGTTCCATAACCGATACGGGACTCAACGGAGCCATTTTACAAATAATCTCTCATGGATTTATTGGTGCTGCACTTTTTTTCTTGGCGGGAACGAGTTATGATCGAATACGTCTTGTTTATCTCGACGAAATGGGCGGAATTGCGATCCCAATGCCAAAAATATTTACCATGTTCAGTAGTTTTTCGATGGCTTCTCTTGCATTGCCGGGAATGAGTGGTTTTGCTTCGGAGTTATTAGTTTTTTTTGGAATAATTACTAGCTCTAAATATTTTATAATTCCCAAAATACTAATTACTTTTGTAATGGTTATTGGAATTATATTAACTCCTATTTATTCATTATCTATGTTACGCCAGATGTTCTATGGATACAAGCTTTTCAATGTTACAAACTCTTATTTTTTTGATTCTGGACCACGAGAATTATTTATTTCGACCTGTATCTTTTTACCTGTAATAGGTATTGGTCTTTATCCCGATTTCGTTCTCTCGTTATCAGTTGACAAGGTCGAAGCTATTCTATCTAAATTTTTTATAAATAATTAGATAGAATAAGACATAAAGTCAAAAACAAAAACTCCTTTTATTTTAAAAATCATTTTATTTTCTATAACTATAAATATAAATGAAAAAATCAAAAGAAAAAGAGTGAAGTGGTTTTGAATTGTAATCAGAAACATCCGGAGTTTTTGAGAACCAATGTAATGGTTCTCAAAAACTCGAAAAACTTTCGCTATCTAAGGGGACCACTATGGACTCTTCAAGCTTTTTCTTCAATTAGATGTTAATGTGAATGAACCATAACTATGTAGTCCTACCCCTAATAGATTGACCCCGAAATAACATATCCAAATTATAAGAAATCCCGCAGAAGCCACAATTGCGGAATTCACACCTTGCAAACTTTGAGCCGTTCTAGTATGTAAATAAATTGCGAATATGGTCCAAGTAATAAATGCCCAAGTTTCCTTAGGGTCCCAATTCCAATAAGATCCCCATGCCTCATTAGCCCATACTGCTCCCGAAAGAATACCTATGGTTAAAAAAGTAAATCCTAGACTAATAACACGATAACTCCAATGATCCAACCGTCGAGTAAATTGATACTTGTGATAATTTCTAAATGAAAGAAAGGAGGTGCTTTGTAAAACACTTCCTTTTTCATTTAAGTATTGTATCTCATCAAAATAAAATGATCCAATTAGTAAATTATTACTTTTATAAAGAATATCTATGTTTTTTCTAAGTGTAATGACTAAAAGAGCTACTGATAATAACGATCCGCATAAAAGAGCTGCGTAGCTCAATAACATCATACTCACGTGCATCATTAACCACTGGGATTGTAGAGCAGGCACTAATATTGCGGATTGATGCATTTCAGTTAAAAGCCCCGAAGTGGCAAAGCCTTGAGTCAAAATAGTACCTGGAGCTGTTATTGCGCTTAAATCATTTTTATGGTTCCGTATTTTCGAAACCATATGAAAAATGGAGAAACTCCACGAAAGGAACATTAATGATCCATATAAATCATTTAATGGGAAATGTCTCGAATAAATCCAACGAGTAACTAATAATCCTGTTATACAGAAAAAAGTAACTATCATACCTTTTTCTGACGAATCACATAGTCCTACGATTTCATGAACTAGTAATTTCATTAAATGAATCGTAATGACAATTGAAATGATCGAAAAAGAGATGTGAGTTAATATATGTTCTAAAGTATCAAATATCATAAAAAACGATTAAAAAAAAGGGGGTTTTCAATTATAGAAATCCGGAATTGAATTCAGTATAGGATCTATTGTGCCCTTTTAGAGAATGCCGCCACTCGTTAGAGAATGCCGCCACTCGGATTCGAACCGAGATGCTCTGGCACTGCTTCCTAAGAGCAGCGTGTCTACCAATTTCACCATGGCGGCTTGATCGAAATAATAATAGCCCATATTAGATTCATTCGTCGATGCAATCAATGTTATTTATTTTCCGAAATATTAGTATTAGAAAGGAATGGTTGAATAAAAAAAAATTGTTCAAATATTTATTTGAACGTTCAATAATACTTAGCTTAGTATCATGATATGTTATCAGTTTTAACAATGGGATTTCATGTAGTATAAGTTTTCCCGGAACAGTTGGATTTAGATGATTATGTCCTTAGTCTACATATATAACTAAGAATTTCCTTTTCCAATCTATTTCTGTATAATTCATTTTCCATTTATCTGATTTAATGCATGCGAAAAAAAAAAAAAAAAACAAGTGAAGTGATGGGGAAAATGACAATCCCCATCTCGTGAATTATAAAAACATAAAAAGTGAAATCCTTATCTTGTATGTAACTGCTTTTGTTTTAAGTTTGAAAAAAAAAAGAGTCCCGTTTTTAGACTCCCGTTAGACAGAAAAATGGAATTCGTTTTCTACATGCGAAAATCAAATATCGGGTTCTATCTCATATGGATGAGTTCAAAACATTAGTTAATGTAAATTATTAATTTTCTATTGTATATTGTAAATCATCCAATTCATCGAGTGATATTGATTTAGAGTATTGTATTCCAAGGCCTTATTATTGTTATTGTCGCAGAAAAAAACTTTTTGAATGCCCAGTAGAAATCGATTTAGCTAGGGATAAAGCCTTTTCCCTGGCCCAATAACCTCCTTTTTTCCAAATATTTCTACGAATACGCTTCTTTGACATAGAAGTACGTTTCTTTGGAACTGCCATCTTAAAATAAAAAAGTGACTCATTTAGATAGTTGGATGTGAAAGACATGTATTGCTCAAAAAGGATCGTTCTTTCTATCTTTCTATTCATTATCTATATTTATTCTATAGCGAATACCTTCTTGATTTGATTACATCAAAAATATGGATACATGTACATCGATATAGTATCACTCGGGATAAATAAAAAAAAAAAAGTTTAAGATAAGAGCAGAACCCTTACCTATACTTACCTATATCTAATTTAAGAAAACAATAATGTAACATTTTCTATTATCTATTAATTAATCAATTTAATCAATCTCGAAAGTGGAGTATCCATAATTATTAATATTAAATAAAGACTAATAAAATTTATTGATAAAGATAAAGAAAAAGAATATTAATTTGAGTAATCCCTTATTTAAGTTTTATGCAAAATAACGAGTATTATAGGATTTCTAATAAACATAAGTTTATTTTATTGGAATAAAAGCTAATCAATCAGTTCCACAATGAATTAGTTAGTAACTAGTACTAAACTAACTAAAATAACTCGATCTAATAAAGATCGAGTTATTGGCAAATGCTATATTCCAGAATCAAGTATTTTTTTTTTGATAGAATTATGTCTTACTATATGGATATAAATCGCCGTAGTATTAGAATGATTGAAAATCTCATACTCTGTTCTATATGTTAATAAATAGAATATCTTAGTAATATTAATTACTAAGCATTAATAGTCAAATTAAAATAGTAATTTGGTTATTTGAGGAAATGCAACTTCTCAATTCGAATAATTGCAATATTTTAAATATCTGGTTAAAGAATCAAAATAATTAATGATTTCAAATCATATTTCATATTTGAGTTCTCTTAATGAAATAAAAGCTGGTGAATCGGAAACAATTAAATCAAAAAAAAGGTTTTATTTTATGGAACATACATATCAATATGCATGGATCATACCTTTCATTCCACTTCCAGTTACTATATTAATAGGATTGGGACTTCTGCTTGTTCCGACCGCAACAAAAAACATTCGCCGTGTGTTGGCTTTTCCTAGTGTTGCATTGCTAAGCATAGCGCTGGGGTTTTCGGCCGATCTAGCTATTCAACAAATAAATGGGGGTTCCACTTATCAATATCTATGGTCTTGGACCATCAATAATGATTTTTCCTTAGAGTTTGGCTACTTGATCGACTCACTTACTTCTATTATGTCAATACTAATCACTACTGTTGGAATAATGGTTCTTATTTATAGTGACAATTATATGTCTCACGATCAAGGGTATTTGAGATTTTTTGCTTATATGAGTTTTTTCAATGCTTCCATGTTGGGATTAGTTACTAGCTCTAATTTGATACAAATTTATATTTTTTGGGAACTCGTGGGAATGTGCTCCTACCTATTAATAGGATTTTGGTTCACACGACCAATTGCGGCCAATGCTTGTCAAAAAGCGTTTGTAACTAATCGTGTAGGGGATTTTGGTTTATTATTAGGAATCTTAGGTCTTTATTGGATAACAGGCAGTTTCGAATTTAGGGATTTGTTCGAAATTTTCAATAACTTGATCCATAATGATGGGGTCAATTTTTTATTTGCGACTCTGTGTGCCTCTCTATTATTTCTCGGTTCAGTTGCTAAATCTGCACAATTCCCCCTTCATGTATGGTTACCTGATGCAATGGAGGGGCCTACTCCTATTTCGGCTCTTATACATGCAGCTACCATGGTAGCTGCGGGAATTTTTCTTGTCGCTAGACTTTTTCCTCTTTTCACAGTCATACCTTACATAATGAATCTTATTTCTTTGATAGGTGTAATAACGGTATTTTTAGGGGCTACTTTGGCTCTTGCTCAAAGAGACATTAAGAGAAGTTTAGCCTATTCGACAATGTCTCAATTGGGTTATATTATGTTAGCTTTAGGGATAGGTTCTTATCGAGCTGCCTTATTCCATTTGATCACCCATGCCTATTCGAAAGCATTGTTGTTTTTAGGATCCGGATCCATTATTCATTCAATGGAACCCCTTGTTGGATATTCTCCAGAAAAAAGTCAAAACATGGTTCTTATGGGTGGTTTAAGAAAATATGTGCCAATTACAAAAATGACTTTTTTATTAAGTACACTTTCTCTTTGTGGTATTCCACCTCTTGCTTGTTTTTGGTCCAAAGATGAGATTCTTAATGATAGTTGGTTATATTCACCTATTTTTGCGATAATAGCTTGTTTCACAGTGGGATTAACTGCATTTTATATGTTTCGGGTCTATTTACTTACTTTTGAAGGATATTTACGCCTTCATTGTAAAAATGACAGGGGCGCTAAAAGTAGTTCGTTCTATTCAATATCTATATGGGGAAAAGAATCCCCAAAGCCAAAGGGAGTTAACAAAAATTTGCTTTTATCAACCAGAAAGAGTAACGAAAGGATTTCTTTTTTGAAAAAAAAGAAATATCAAATGGGGGAGAATGCACGAAATATGATCCGTTCCATTAGTACTAATTTTGGAAATAAAGACACTTCCACTTTTCCCCATGAATCCAACAATACTAGGTTACTACCTATGCTTGTATTGGTCTTATTTACTTTATTTGTTGGATTCATAGGAATTACTTTTGGTCAAGAGGGAATACATTTTGATATATTATCAAAATGGTTAACTCCGTCCATAAACCTTTTACATAAGAATCCTACCTATTCCATAGATTGGTATGAATTTGTTACAAATTCTATTTTATCAGTTAGTATAGCCCTTTTTGGAATAGTTATAGCATACCTTTTATATGGTTCCATTTATTCATCTTTTCAGAGTTTGGA